TTCTAGGATTCTTCCTATTCGTGGGTCATTTATGGCACGCGGGAAGGGCTCGGGCAGCGGCAGCAGGATTTGAAAAAGGAATTGATCGCGATTTTGAACCTGTTCTTTCTATGACTCCTCTTAACTAAAGTAGTAGTTAAAATAGGAAAGTCAAAATCGGTTCATATTAAAATTAAAAAGTCTTCTTTGTTTCTTTCAATTCAATCTAATTTTTTCTGGCTCGGCTATACTATCCAGCCGAGCCATTCTCCTTTTTTTATGATGCTAAGAAGTAAAAAAAGCCAATAAAGAAAAAATATATTAATCCAACAAAAGGAGAGAGAGGGATTCGAACCCTCGATAGTTATTTTTTATGAACTATACCGGTTTTCAAGACCGGAGCCATCAACCACTCGGCCATCTCTCCGAAAGATAATTTCTATTTTATCTTTTTTTTTCGCCAAATAGAACATAGCCCTATGAGTTAATACGATCACTATGTAGAAAAAGATATAGGGTGTGACTTTCTTTATCTTTATAGGTCTATCAATCTGTCTATATAAATAAATGAGATACACGATCCAGTATACCCATTTGTGAAGTCAAAAAGAACCTTTAACTTCATGTCCGAATAGAATAAAAGTGGTAACAAGAAGTTGGAAATAAGTCATCTCGAATTAACGGATTCATGATAAAATCCCTTTATTTATTAAAATTTTTTAGTGGGTAAGAGGATTAAATGGTGTATATTCTTTTGTTAATAGCTTGGAGGATTAAAAACATGACTATTGCTTTCCAATTGGCTGTTTTTGCATTAATTATTACTTCATCAATCTTACTTATTAGTGTACCCGTTGTATTTGCGTCTCCTGATGGTTGGTCGAGTAACAAAAATGTTGTATTTTCTGGTACATCTTTATGGATTGGATTAGTCTTCTTGGTGGGTATCCTTAATTCTCTTATCTCTTGAATTCATTCGTTGCAGATCCAAAAATGAGATGACCCCTCCCATTCTATGAATTACACATTCAAATTCAATATAAGTCCATAAAATGCAAATAAAGAAAACAAAAAAATTAGAGGGGGGGTCGAACTTCTGGAACTTGAGTGAAATATTAATAAAAAATGAATAACTATCAATTTACTAAATATGAAATAATAATAAATAACTAAATAAAAAAACGAATCAAAAATTGATATCTAATATTCAATATAGAATATAATCTTTTTTTTATGGAAATAGAGAATAATATATTCTTGAATATGGAATTCAATAATAATATTATAGAATAAATATATTATTAATATATAATATTAATATATATATTTCTATATATTAATAGAATTGTTAATTGAACTGATTTGGCGGTAGAATTGTATGAAATGACTCCAAACCAAAGAGTGTATCTCGTATAGCTTTGAACAAATATTATCCATAAATTTCTTATCAAGAAGGCAAAAAAACGCGGATATAGTCGAATGGTAAAATTTCTCCTTGCCAAGGAGAAGACGCGGGTTCGATTCCCGCTATCCGCCCAAATATAAATGGATTCAAAAAGATAAAAGATTCGGTATAGTTGACCAGGAAATATAGTAATTTTTTCTTCGCGTCTCAAAAGACAAGTATTAATTAATGACTAGTTAATAGAATCAAACTTACATTTGTTGAAAAAAAATGTTGCGGAGACAGGATTTGAACCCGTGACCTCAAGGTTATGAGCCTTGCGAGCTACCAAACTGCTCTACCCCGCGATGAAACAAAAAAACTTGGACTAAACTCTAATAAACAAAGACGAATTGAATGCGCCCCTATTCCATATCTGTACAAATAGAATAGCCTATTTAGACAGAATGGTAAAGGGGCCTCGTCGATCATAGAAAAAATAGAAAAATTAAGGGATACTTAAATCCTTACCAGCTTGATCTTGTTGCCCCTGGCAACAAACATGCATGAACCATTTCCCGAAGGATGTGTCCAGATAGTCCAAAGTCTCGATAGTTAGCTCTCGGTCTTCCGGTCGAAAAGCAACGTCGATGAAGACGTGTAGGTGCACTATTACGCGGTGGGGATTGTAATTTTCCATGAATTTTCCACTTCTCACTTAGCGACGGAATCTGACTTATTTCCTTTTTTGAGGATCGACGAATCAAATGATATTTTTGTTCTAATTTTTGCCTTTTCTTCTCCCTATAAATCAAACTTTTCTTTGCCATAATACTTCAGTTCCTCTTATTATCAATGATAATGATACAAATCGGATCCTAGATGTAGAAATAAATATAAGAGTGCAATAATATATTTTTTATTAAAAAAAATATATTATTGCGGATAGAATACATAAATAATTAACCGAATTTGCCCGATGTGGAGGCAATCAAGAAAGCCGCATAAGTGAATATATAACCTACAGAAAAGTGAGCTAATCCAACCAATCTTGCTTGCACAATTGAAAGAGCTACTGGTTTATCTTTCCATCGAATCAAATTTGCCAAAGGTGTACGTTCATGAGCCCATGCTAAA